TAATTAATAATAATGTTGTCTTTCTCTTAAGACTGAGAGCGGTAAAAAAAAAAAAGAAATAAAAAAAATCAAATCGCACCATCTCTGTAATAGGTGAATGCCTCTTTTTCTCCTGAAGTTGTCGGAATTATTCGTAATAAGATATTGGCTACAATTGAAAAAGTTTTATCAATAAAATTTCCATTTATCCCAGATCTAGACATAGGTGTATTAATCCATTCTATAATTTTTTTGAATTTCCTTTCGTGAGAAAATGATCTCACAAACAAAGGAATTGTACAGTACGAAATAACGTAAAAACGGATTCATTAAAAAAGACGCCCTTTTACTCCAATTGTTTATTTTTGACAGGAATCAATAAAAAAAAAAATTAATATTTGAATCCGATTCGATTTCATCCAAATGTAGTAATATAAAAATGAAGGGAACTGTTCCTATTTCATTGAGGTTGAAGAATCAAAGAATTTCTCTTAGAGATTAGGATAATTCGAGAAGTTTTGATTCAAAAGAGGAAAAAGAATCAAATAATAATTCTATGATTAAAATGGAATCCCGTCTGCTTTGTGTTATGTGTATAGTGGGTATACGCTATACAATCAAATAGAAAAATCCGGGGGGTGGTTCATGAATTTGGAATAAATCTATGGGTTAAGAGGTTGAAGTAAGGAATTCTTGTTGAAAAATCGAAAACTGGAAAAGGATTTTAGAATTTTTATGAAAATCGAATAATAGTTTAAACTAAATAGAATCGTGGTATAAAGGTAGCCATTAAACATAGTCTAAAAAAATAGATCGATCCGCGGATTCGTTCCAATTGAGTGATTTAATCCGGTATAAATATTAGAAAGGGCGGAAACATTATCTTCGCAAACATGAATAGATATATCTTTATTTTACAATTTTTTTTTCATAAAAAAAATTATCTTTATCCCCAGCCCCGGAGGGAGGATTTATCTTTGATGAAAACTTTTATGCTTTTAGAGTTCCATTTTTATAGTGAAAATGGAATGTACATACCTATACAAAATGAATATCAATGGCTCACTATTCACTCGGGTTTTGAGCCATAATCATTATGTAGGAGAGATGGCCGAGTGGTTGAAGGCGTAGCATTGGAACTGCTATGTAGACTTCTGTTTACCGAGGGTTCGAATCCCTCTCTTTCCGTATTCTTCACCTAATTCATCAATGTTACTGGCCACAATGCATCAAATAAGAATGGATACTCCAACAACTAGCCTGTAGCTTTTCTTTGATATGGATTCTTTATTCCTAATCCTAATTTCTGTGGTACGAAAATACTGGATAAAATGGACAAGGAATGAAAATACCCTACTGATCTATAGATACATGAATGAGAGAAAAATCCCCAGACCAAAACCCTTAACTTACTTCCCTCAGCCCCTTTACTTAAGCGAAAAAAGGGGGGCAAAATTTGCCGTGTTATTTTAGTTAGGATTAAGTCTGACGAGAGTAATATTCTACAACTAGCAATTCATTTATTTTCAAACCGACCCACTTACTATCTATTATTTGATTGACTAATCCTTTATATTGGAATGGGTGAAGAGTCAAATGTTTTGGTAATTCCTCAGGGGGGGATGAATCAAGATAATTTTGAATCAGAGTCTTAGATTTTTTTTCATCTCTCACCGTAATAATATCTCTGGGTTTGCATCGATAACTTGGTATATCTACTATACGACCATTAACTAAAATATGCCTGTGGTTAACTAATTGGCGGGCTTGAGGAATAGTCGAAGCCATACCCAATCGAAAAAGGATGTTATCCAAACGCATTTCAAGTAGTTGTAGTAAAACCTGACCTGTTGACCCTTTGGCTTTTCCGGCGATACGAACGTATTTAAGTAATTGTTGTTCCGTAAGACCATAATGAAAGCGCAATTTTTGTTTTTCTTCTAAACGAATACGATATTGCGATTTTTTGCCGGGGCGCGATTGGGTTCGAAGATCGCTTCCGGCTCTAGGCTTTTTACTAGTTAGCCCCGGTAAAGCCCCCAGACGGCGGATTTTTTTGAAACGAGGTCCTCTGTAACGCGACATAAAGACTCCTTTTTTTTATGAAATTTCATAAACCAAAATTAAAACTAAACTAAAATATGATAAATGAAGCGAAATTTACTGACGTATTACAAAGAATAATTAGAGGAATTGTATCAATAGTCAGACCTTATTGTATAGAAATATTGTATATATAATTGTATTATATAAATAAAAAAGAAAAAGAATTTGAAATAATCGAAAAAAAAAAATGAAGGGCTCTTTTCTTGATTGATTTGTTCTACAGAGACCAAACCCCTCCAATCCAATTTTTATTAATAACTGGAAGTTTCTATGAAATAATCGAAGGGGAAGGGGCTCGGCGACCTTTAGGAACGGGCAAAGAAGCTTTTCACTTTAGATTTCCTATTATCAATTATCTAAAAAATAAAACAAATGGAGAAAAGCCGGCTATCGGAATCGAACCGATGACCATCGCATTACAAATGCGATGCTCTAACCTCTGAGCTAAGCGGGCTCACATAACATAAATTGTACACGTATACTAATTTAGTAAACTACTGCTGCTGAGATCTTAACTGTTTATTCTTAATTATTTCATAATAAATATGATATAAATGTAGAAAAATTCAACTATAGAAACGAATAAGAATGGAAAATCTAATTTTCAAAAATATTTCATTTTGATATATTAATTTAGATCTATTTCTCAAATATATGTTTATCAATAATAAATATCTTAATTTGTTTAATTAGAGACTAATATTTTTTTACTATTCCATATTTAATATTTCCTTTACTTTTTTTGAATATTGTTTTTTGATATTTTACTATATAAATTCTAAATAAAATATTTTAGTACATGGTTTTTTATTTCTAGATATTTATTTAGATTTAGAATTTGAAATAGAATTTTGTACCTAAAGTTAGGAATATAATCTAGTAATTAAGTTAGAATCTTATTGTATATTTATTGTATATTATAATCGTATAATATATTAATATAATTAATTAATTATTATATCTATTTGAATCTATTTGAAAGCGAAAATAGAGAATTTATAAAATTTGAAATAATTTCATTAATATTCATTAATATATAAATTAACGGAATGATTAATTGATTAATTATATCCATTCGATTAGTTATGGCTATTAATGAAATTTGAAATTAATAATACTAAATTGCCCTTTGTCGTTTTTTTTTTTTATTATGATCTGCCCTAAGAAAAGGATAAGAGGAGAAAAGTGCAATCCAGACCATAATGAAACATTCCTAGGGTTTCATTCGGAAAGGCGAAACCTAAGACGAAAAAAAAAAAAGAATCGACCGTTCAAGTATTCAAAATTGCACACTAAAAATGATAGAAAATCATAGAGATTGGGACATGTATATATATAATATATTATAATAGATATATGTTATGTGGTATATATCTATATTGAATTTCTGGTTGGACCAAGTATGGTCTCCAATAGAGATGAAAGAAGATAGATACAAAATCAAATCGGAGAAAACACTTTTCAATACAGGAATCGATATCTAATCAATTCAACGGTTCCAGCATAATATAAATGGAAATGAACAAAAAAAAAAGGGGGTAAACGGCATCATGATGTGATCCTAATCACATCACAAAAAAAAGGGGGATATGGCGAAATTGGTAGACGCTACGGACTTAATTGGATTGAGCCTTGGTATGGAAACCTACCAAGTGATAACTTTCAAATTCAGAGAAACCCTGGAATTAAAAATGGGCAATCCTGAGCCAAATCCCGTTTTATGAAAACAAACAAGGTTTCAGAAAGCGAGAATAAATAAAGGATAGGTGCAGAGACTCAATGGAAGCTGTTCTAACAAATGGAGTTGGCTGCATTGTGTTCGTAAAGGAATCCTTCCATCGAAACTTCCGAAAGGATGAAAGATAAACCTATATACATATGTATACTTACTGAAATACTATCGCCAAATGATTAAAAATGATTAATGATGACTCCAACCGGTTCTATAATTTTTTTCTATCTATTTATATGAAATATGAAATAATTTTTGTGAATCGATTCAAAATCAAAATTGAAAAATGAAATAAATATTCATTGATCAAATCATTCACTCCATCATAGTCTGATAAATCTTTTTTTTTTAGAATTGATTAATCGGATAAGAATAAAGATAGAGTCCCATTCTACATGTCAATATCGACAACAATGAAATTTATAGTAAGAGGAAAATCCGTCGACTTTAGAAATCGTGAGGGTTCAAGTCCCTCTATCCCCAAAAAGACCTGGTTGCCTCCCTAATTATTTATCTTCTCATTTTATTTTGTTAGTGACTCAAAATTGGTTATGGTTCGCAGTGATTCTCACTCTACTATTTCATTCACAAACCGATCTGAGCGGAAATTTTTTTTCTTATCACATCATAAGCCTTGTGTGTGATATATATGATACGTGTACAAATGCAAATGAGCATCTTTGAATAATGTATTAAATTAAAATAATTAACAATCTATATCATTATTTGTATTATTTGTACTGTATTGAAACTTACAAGGTTTTCTTTTTGAAGATACAAGAAATTCTACCAGGGCCTGGATAATACTTTGGAATATCTTTTCGTTTTTTAATTGACATAGACCCAAGTCCTATATTAAAATAAAATGAGGATGATGCGTCGTGAATGGTCGGGATAGCTCAGCTGGTAGAGCAGAGGACTTGTTTCAGTCGTGTCACCAGTTCAAATCTGGTTCCTGGCACATGAGTAATTTGTATGAGTATATATTCGACAAATTAATTGATATGGGTCGACATACATATTCAGTATTCTAGTTATAGATCATGATACATACTTATCCATCTAAGTGTCGGAGCTATACCCCTTACTAATTTAATTAAGTTTTATGTATATAAAACAGGCAAAAGAAACGATGGGTATTGTGTATTAAAGTATACAAAGGAAACGAACTCCATTTTGTTTC